GATAATAGGTACTGTAACTGGTATTCCTGTGATCGGTTTAATTGGTATTTTCTTTTATGGTTCATATTCCGGATTGGGCTCATCCCTGTAGTAATCGTATTAATCGGGCTTTCAAAATGAAAGTGTAAGAACTCAATGTGATCCACTCGAATTCATCAAAGAGAGAGTGGATCACATTGAGTTCTTAATAATTCTAATATTTTTTATTCATATAAATGACTAAATGGATAACTTTTTCCGATGTTTCAAAAAACGCCATTTCATTTTTTTTTTTACAAGTTAATTGAAAAAAATGAAATGGTGTTAACCAAATTCCTCCATTTCCTCTCTTTTTTATTTGTTCACTATCTATTATATGCAATAAATTTAATATTATATGTCATAAAGGTTCGAAGTTGGAAAAAATAGAAACTATAGGATTTTTCAAAAAGGGGTTTAAAAAAGATTCTTTTTTGAATTTTTTTTAGAACATTTTTTATTTAGACACAAACAAGAAGGAATAGGACTGGGACTCTAGTAAAAGCCAAATAATCTACCGTAGAGTCCCGTTTCCCTATTTTAATTTTATTTTGCTTAATATTATCTGTCTATATTTTTTTTGTTTAGTATCGAATCCAATTTTCTTGGATTTTACAATCAAAAAATATTTCTATAATAGAAAGTTCTATTATAGATAATTGAAATCTTAAAAAAACAGTGACATAATCATAATATTCGAATTTATTGTGGGGTTGATAAAAACAAAGTTAAATAGTCTTCCTGACAATTATATATATTCGAACTTATTTGTATTACGTTACAAGGAACTATGGTATAAAAAAACTAGACCGAAGCAAAAATCTTTTCAGAATTTTTGTAATTCTATTATACGGAATAGAATTACAAAAATTCTCAACAAAAACTTAGTTATTTTTACGAGTTTAATATGTTAATAAATACGTAGGCCTAGAAATTCATTTCGGACAATTGAACCTTTTCAAATTGTTTTTTCTTCAGAACTAAAAAGATTTGTGCTAAAATAATGGATGCCAAGAAGAACAAGAGACCTTGGACGCGTAACGGATCTTGAAGTACTATTTCCGCATCCCCCTGACCAAATCCACCCACATTAGGATTACTTGTTAATGGCTGATCAAGTTTGATAGATTCACCTTCTGAAACAAGAAGTTCTGGTCCTGGAGGTATAATATCAATCACTTCACGTCCATCCAATGCATCCACTATAGTTATTTCGTACCCCCCTTTTTCTTTTCGTATGATTTTTTTTACGATACCTGTTGCTGTAGCATTATACACATTATTATTACTCTTGCTCCCGTCGAGATAAATCTGACCCCTTCCCCTGTTCCCACCTACATATATAGGATATTTTAAGAAATGAACATCTCTCTTAATAGTGGGATCCGGGGAAAGAATAGGAAAGGTGATTTCATTATATTTCTGACCAGGAACAGGGCCTACCACAAGAATATTTTTTTTTGTAGGACGGTAGTTTTGAAAAGACAGATTACCCATTTTTTCTTTAATCTCAGGCGAAATACGATCGGGGGGTGCCAATTCAAAACCTTCTGGTAAAATAAGAACAGCCCCCACATTTAAAGCCCCTTTTTTACCATTAGCAAGAACTTGTTTAACTTGCATATCATAAGGAATTCGAACAACTGCTTCAAATACAGTATCAGGGAGTACGGTTTGTGGAACCTCTATATCCACGGGCTTATTAGCTAAATGGCAATTGGCACAGACAATACGACCGGTCGCTTCTCGCGGATTTTCATAACCCTGCTGCGCAAAAATCGGATATGCATTGGAAATGGGTGCTCGAATTATTATATATATCATGATCGATATGGAAATGGATCGAGTAATCTCTTCCTTTATCCAAGAAAAAGCATTTCTAGTTTGCATGGTCTAATCCTTGGTCCTGAAAATTTCTACAATAAGATTGAGTAGGTCACTCACATAGTTCCCTATCCAAGATGAAGAATCCCCTTTTTCTTTTTAAAGGGGAGTTAAAAAAAAAGAAGGGAAAAAGAAAAGTTATCTTTTTTTAGCTAAAATTAGCTCAAAAAACTTGAAATTAAAATTGGATAAGTGGATTGTTTTTTTTTTTTGAGTTAGTCATTCATTGAATGATAAATCACTACAAGTGATGGAGATACGCGATTTAAATAACGGAAAATAAAATATTTTAAAATAGTATCTAAAATAACGGGAAAAGTGGAAACAAGACCTGATATAATTTGATCATTTTGAGCAAATCCAAAATCTTTATAGACGAAACCAATCATTAGTTCCCAACCATGGGTTGAATGGAATCCTATACATAAATCAGTTAATAGAAGAATAGAAAAAGCTTTTATTGTGTCACTTAAATTATAGATAAATTCTCGAACCCAAGAGTTAATAAGAACAAGTTCTTGATTACCAAGAATAGAATAACCGCTTAGAATAAAGAAACAGATTATATTGGTAGAGAAGTGCAAAATCGTATTCATATGATCTTCGTTATACGTTTTGATTAACTGGATTGTTTCTTTATAGATTTCAGTACGAAGATTTTGTAGATGTGTTTCCGGACATTCCTTTAACATTTCATCTAACAAAAACAGTTCCTCAAATTCAATAAATTTTTTTAGAATATTCTTTTCTTGACTATCATTCAAGAAAATTTCGGATTGCCTAATATTCCACCAATTAATAAACCAAGATTTCAGACTTTTCTTAAATGTGAAAGAAATACACCAGGGCAAAAAGACTATAGATGTAAGATATAGAAGGGGAATAAATGTTTTCTTTTTTTTCATTTTTCCTCTTTAATGAACTCAATTTCATCTCATTCCTCAACTCTATATGATAATAATCTTTCTATCAAGAATAAGTCTATTACAAGTCATAGAGCTTATATATAAAAATCTATATTATATTCTCTCATTTTTTTAGTTGCAATTCGAGAGTTAGTCCTTGCATTGTTTAATTTAGAAAGAATATGTAAATCGAATAAGAAATCGAAAGAATTCACTGTCAATTCAAATCAAGAAAAAAATATTTCTTTTTATGAATACACGAAAGAGCACTTCCGGTTATGAATATAATAGTCGAATTTGGAAACCAAATAATGCTTTATCTATAAAAATTGAAATATTTTGAAAAAAAAAAGTTTCTTTTTTTTTCAAAATATTTCAATCGGTAAATAAATAGGACAATTCTGAAACTTTTTGTACAATTTCTAGTGAATTCCAATTCTTGTCAGTACAAAAGAGGTACACCCAACAATCTAGATACTTCGCTAGCTTTATGTGCAATTTGTGGTGGAATCAAATCATCTTCAATGCGAGTCAAGGGAATAAATCCCTGTTCTATGGTTTCCATATAAATGATATCATAAGTAAGGGTACGATTTAAAATACCCCCTTTTTGAACTGTTGGTAATATTCTGATGGATTGGATCTCTTCCAGAGGTATTTCGAGAATAATACGACGATTTTTTCCGGGAAATCCCCAACGAAAAAAACATACTTTTTTCTCTTTTTTATCGAAGATATCATAACCACCACCTACATCCCACAAAATAATGCACCACAAATAAAGACTAATAAACAAACCTGCGATTCCATAGAAACACATCGTGGCCCCTTGTGGAATAAATGGAAAATAAAGAAAGTCCAGAATAAGTGGAAAATCACTAATTTCCTCGGACAAAAAGCAAAAATCCATACCAAGATAACTGAAAACAGCGACCGATAACAATCCTAATGAGCCTAATAAAATGATAAAGGCCCAAAAGTAATTGCTTAGTTTTCGAGACCCCGTTATAAGATATACCAGTATATGTTCTAATCGCAAAATGATAATCAATTTCTTTTATCCTATTTATAATTATAATATAATCAATTTCTTTTATTCTATTTAAATTTAAATAAAAAATATTAAATTAACTTTGCACTATTTTAATGTAAACTTTTGAGATGAATTCATCGAATTGTTTCCAGATCGAAAAAAATATATGAGATTTGTCCCTACTGACCGTATCTAAAAAATCTTGTTTTTTTGAATATGGAGAAATAAAGAAGCCATTGCAATTGCCGGAAATACTAGACCCACTAAAGGAACCAAAATGGAAGGAAAGTTTATCATAAAATGGGTACCTCTATTTACAATTTGTACCTTATATATACATATATTATTATTATTTTATATTTTTTATTTATTTTGTATTTGGATAGTATATAATCACTAGAATTCCTATATACTTAGTATAAGTATATAGGAATTCTAGTGATTATAGCTAAGTCAATTTATATAATTAAATATATATGTAGACTCTATATGTAGAACAAAATATATTAATTGATTTAACCTTCTATATTCGAAAAGAAACAAACATATACATATATATGATAATAAACCCTTTGACTTTTCTTATTCTTAGTATTTTTTCATTTTTGATTTTTAGTCAAAGGAAAGAAATTATGGAATTGAAATAACTCACTCAGAACTTCCTTTAAAAAATTACGCGGTACGATTGAATCAAATAAGCCTTTTTGAAATAGATATTCAGCCGCTTGCGAACCTTCGGGTACTGCCTTATTCAATGTTTGTTCAATTACTCTTTTACCCGCAAATGCAATATAAGCATTTGGTTCAGCAATAATGATATCCCCCAACATGCCAAAACTAGCTGTTACCCCACCTGTAGTAGGAGATGTAAGGATTGATACATAAAATAACTTTTTATTTGTTTGATAATCGTATAAAGCAGAAGAGATTTTAGCCATTTGCATCAAGCTCAAACTTCCTTCTTGCATACGTGCTCCTCCAGACGCACATACCAGAATAAGAGGTAAAAGTTGATTGGTAGCATATTCTACCAAACGGGTGATTTTCTCACCTACTGTGGATCCCATACTACCCCCCATAAACTGAAAATCCATAATTCCAATTGCTACAGGAATACCATTTAGTTGACCCGTACCTGTTTGAACAGCCTCAGTTAATCCTGTTTTTCTTTGATAAGAATCAATACGATCTTTATAAGGTTCTTCTTCTGAATGAAATTCAATGGGATCCAGAGAAATCATGTCTTCATCCATAGGATTCCAAGTACCTGGATCAATCAAAAGTTCGATTCTATCGGAACTGCTCATTTTCAAATGATGTCCACAGTGTTCACAAATATTCATTTTTGATTTAAAAAATTTTTTATAATTTAACCCATAACAATTTTCACATTCAAGCCATAAATGCTTATATTTTTCAATTTCATCGGAATTATTAGAACTTTCTCCAAAAGTAGAATTATGATCATTTGTATCATTCGGGCTAGTTATTATACTAGAACTCAAATTCTTGCTTTCACTAGAATTTCTGCCCTTATCAAAAATGTAACTATAAAAAGAACTCTCATTGTATTTGTCACTATCACCTAAAATGAAACTCTCAATACAGATTTGATAATAAAGATAACTATCAATGCAACTATTAATGTTATTATTCAAATTAGATTTAGTATCATCCATGTAATGATTGTTATCACTCTTAGAAACATTATTCATATAGCTAGAAAAAAAACTTTCCTGTTCACTTAAGAAAGGCTGATCATTATCAATCTCCAAAGTTTGATTTTCAATATCTAAATATATGGAATAACTATTCCTATTATTATCTCTAACTAAAAAAGTTTTATCAGATATTAAATTCTGGATGTTTCTGACACCTACGAAATAATCAAAATAACTGTAACTAGAATTGTGATTCCAACTATGAATTTTTTTATTCATATCGGTTAAAATTTTTTGGTCTTCTTCACTTACACCGGTACTTTCAATAGGACCGAGACTATCCATTGATTTATTTAATTCACACCTGTATTCTAACTTCCTATTAAACAACATAGAATTGAACCACCATTTTTCCATAGAGTTTTTTCCTCTATTTACATAAAAATAGAATAGATGAATAGTCATTGGATGAAAAATAAAAGAAATATTCTATTTTTAATATTATATTCTATCTTATGTATTTCTTATCAAAAATAAAAAAAGTCTATAAATCCGATAACTAGGATTAGTAACTGATAATAATAATAAAGAGCGAGTAGATATTAAGAATAAATGATAATCAAATTCAATAATAAAAAAAATAATGAAAAAATATCACTTCAGGGATAATGTATTTATAAGTCGAATTACTTCATTTAGTTATTATTCATTTGCTTTTTCCTATATTCTATCTTTTATCTTTATACATTTTTTCATTTTGTTTTGAAAATAGATGAAAATTTCATTTCTTTTTTTGGCTATAAAAAAGAACATTCTATATAAACAAAAAGAAATAAAAAATGAGGTATGAAGATAACAAGAGAGTAGGGGGGGATAAAATAAAAAAGAGTTTTATAAATCTATATAGAAGTCATCTGCACCCCCCTTTTTTATTTTATTAATTGAATTTCATTTGTTGATCCGAGTTAAGTTCCATAAAAACACCTGCCTTTTTTGAAATATCCTGAACAGTTCCTGTAGGTTGAGCACCTTGTTCAAGGAAATGTAGAATAACAGGAATATTTAAATAGGTTTGATTCTTTATTGGATCATAAAAACCTACTTTCCTAAGATCTCTTCCCTCTCTTCGGGATCGAACATCGATTGCAACGATTCGATAAACGGCTCATTGGGATAGATATAGATATAGATGAATAATGGACCCCCCCTAGAAACGTATAAGAAGTTTTATCCTCGTACGGCTCGGGAAAATTTCAAATTATATGTATGTATAAAAATGAAATGTCAAATGAATCCATAAAATTATAAAATCAATGAAACTATGACTTAAGTGTTTTTTTCATATTTTCTTTCTGAAAAAAAACTCCTCATATTTGTAACCCCATAACTCAAATTGGATAATTCTTAAATAACTAAAAGAAAATAAACCCCTTAGCTATTTCATTTATTGAGTGGTCTCTACCCCCTTTTGTTGACCGTCTTTATAATCTATTTTTTTTGAATTTTTTTCGAATTCTAATTTCTAATAGAATTAATGAGACAATTTGAAAATGGTATTTACTTGTTCCATGATCTTTTCGATTTTCTTTGAATCATTGGGTTTAGACATTACTTCGGAAATCTTAAATCTTTTCAAAAAAATGGCAGCAACATACCATTTTTTTCTTTCTCTGAAAGAATGATACAAACAAATAGAGGGTTAATTCCCGCGGATACACTTTTTATCGAAATAGTTTGACTAATTCCAACAATTTTTTTTAACCTTGCTCAAATTGGATCCTTTCGATTTTTCTATCAAAAAAATACTTACGAAGTTGTTCTAACTTATTAATTTTCACTAACCTTAGATACTTGCCCCTGAGAAATGAATAAATTCGAGCTCCATCATGTACTATTTACATCATCAACCCCCTTTCCTGTCCCCAAAATAAGAAGTTCTAGTGGAACAGAACAAATGATGTCGAGCCAAGAGCATATTGATTTCTATATACTAGGAAAATGGCGGATGTAAGAATCCACAGCTAATCTAATCATGTCTTTCAAGTCGCACGTTGCTTTTTACCACATCGTTTTAAACGAAGTTTTACCATAACATTCCTTTAGCTTGGATCCAGTATGTAATTGATTCCATTATGGAATCGTGAATAGTCATTGATTCAATCGATATATAATAATTTTTCCTTTTTACGTCTGGGTTTTGATTCTATATGATAATAATGAAAATGAAAGTAAAGACGTAAAAAAATGGAAATTAACTAAATATTGTATTAAAAATTTGTAAAGTAGAAAAAATGGGATTTTTTTCAAAAAAATATTCGAAAATAAATATGAAAAAATTATTATTATATATATAATTCGTTAATCTACAATGATTCCATTAAAAAATCGACTTGTTTTTAAATCTACATCTTCGAAAGTAAGTCAATTTAGATTAGAAACGATTTTGATATAAAATTTGTATTCAAATATGATACACATTAATATACATCAGGAATGCATATACTCTGGGACGGAAGGATTCGAACCTCCGAATAGCGGGACCAAAACCCGTTGCCTTACCACTTGGCCACGCCCCATTTTCGATTTGACACTAATAAACACTATTATTGATATTGATTGTTCGTCAATTCCACCAGTTCCTAAATTTCTATAGAAAAAATTGTTGCTAGGATTTTTATATGCGTATGTATATATATACATAGCATAAAACTAAATTTATTGATCATTACATAGAATTCCATTAAGATATTGTATAGAAGTATGATTTCTTCTATTTCAGAATAAAAGATTTTGTGAACTAGATAAGTTCAAATCAAAGAAGGATTTTGACAGGTTTTATCTTATTTGATTCATTTTTTTTTAGTTTTATTCATATAATATTAATTTATTTGATTTCTTATTGTATTTTTTTATTTTTTAATATATATAATAAAAAAATACAATAAGAAATCAAATTCTAATTCAAAAAAGCAAAAATAATTTATATTTTCTTAAAGAACAAAATGTTTATTATGCTTAATATCTTTAGTTTTGTCTGTATTTGTATTCACTCCGTCCTTTATTCAAGTAGTTTTTTCTCGGCAAAATTGCCCGAAGCCTACGCTTTCTTGAATCCAATTGTAGATATTATGCCAATAATACCTTTACTCTTTTTTCTCTTAGCTTTTGTTTGGCAAGCTGCTGTAAGTTTTCGATGAGATCTTTAATTTGAGTAATGTCTTAAAAAAATTCTGAATTTTTTAGAAAACGAAAATGCGAACATTTTAATAATTTAAAAGATCAGATAAGTTTTACAGTGTGAATTCTCGATTCCAATATTGAAATTTTTGGGTATATACGAAAAAAATACGGATCATATCCTCATCTATGTTTTTCAATTGAAAAATCCGAATTCTATTATTAGATTTGAGCCCATCACCAACATAATACCTATATTGTATTGCAGATATGAAAGAGGATTTTTTGTAATAGTAATTATTGTAATAGTAATAAAAAGCTCGATTCTTATTACAAACCAAGTCCATTTCCAAAACTCATATATACCTAAAAATCAATTCATTTTTTAGAAACTTAGTATTAAAAGGAAGAAAATCTTTAATATAAGAGAATCTATTCTCTTTCTTTGTCGTTTTTTTAATTATCTTGGAGATTTTATAATGCTTACTCTAAAACTATTTGTTTACACGGTAGTGATATTCTTCGTTTCTCTTTTCATATTCGGATTCCTATCTAACGATCCAGGACGTAATCCGGGACGTGAAGAATAAAAAAAATGTATTTTGTGTTTTTTTTTGCTTGTATTTGATTTTCGAATATTTTTAGGATTTTATCTATTTTATATCTTTAACTATATAAATATAAATAAAAAATCAAACAACCAAAGAGTTCAAAAGAAAAAAATACCAAATCAGCAACGGAAACGGAAAGAGAGGGATTCGAACCCTCGGTACAAAAATTTGTACAACGGATTAGCAATCCGACGCTTTAGTCCACTCAGCCATCTCTCCCCAATTGAAAAAAATAGAATGACTTTGTTTATGTTATATCACATAAACAAGAAGAAGCTTGAAAAAAAAAAAAGAGAGAAGTCTCTTTTTTTCTATTTAATTTCTATTCATTCATTATTATATATATATATTTATATTATTTTTTATTATTTTTATTTTCTTTTTTTACAGCTAATTTTTTTACAGCTAAAGAGCCCGGCAAGTATCTAGTCGGGCTCTTTTTATTCCCATGAATATGGAATAAAAATGATTTATTTGACAAAAAAAGTACTTGTAATTGAAACACGATAAAACATAAAAATACGGATTTATTCCTATGATATAAAATGATATAAAACAAAAAAATAATATAAGATCAATATGTCTGATTGCTTTGTTCGACAAAAAGGGAATTCATATATAATAATTGTATTGTTATTGTAGCGGGTATAGTTTAGTGGTAAAAGTGCGATTCGTTCTAGGGACCCCTTATATAGTTAAGGGATCCCCCGT